TTCCAACAAAAAACGCCCAATTGGAGAAAATGCCAAAATTTTATATGTCTCGTCGATCCAATTACTTCATTTATTCACTTGATCTTTTTCTATCCATCTTATATCAAATTATATCAAAAAAATAGATTTTTGTCATTATATAACATGGTATTCTATGGTAACAATAATAAATGAATAGAGTAAAACAAAAAAGGGGGGGGGGGAATAGTAGAAAAAAGTTATACAAAGCTATATATGAATTCCCCCCGCCCTCTTCTCTCTCTTTTTTTTATTTATTTCATTAATTGACTTTCGTTTGATTAAAATGAAATTCTGTAAAAACCCCCGCCTTCTTTAAAATATCATAAACAGTTTCTGTAGGTTGAGCGCCTTTTTCAAGAAAATATACGATATCGGGAATATTTAAATAGGTTTGATTTTTTATCGGATCATAAAAACCCACTTTCCGAAGATCTCTTCCTTCTCTTCGAGATCGCACATCAATTGCAACGATTCGATAAAGGGCTCATTGGGATAGATGTAGATGAACTATAACCCCCCCTAGAAACGTATACGAAGTTTTCTCCTCGTACGGCTCGAGAAATTGGAAGTTAGATCTATGTATAGAATTAGAATGTTAAATAGATCCATAACATCATCAAATCAATTAGACTATGGATTATTTAATCCTTTTTTATTCCTCTTTATCAAAAAAAATCATTTGTATTCTCATAACTCAAGTTGGATAACTCTGAAATAGTTCAAAAGAAAAGCCCTAGGCATTTCATTTTTTGAGTGGTCTCTAACCCCTTTTTGTTTGTCTCGTTTAGAATATATTTTGATTCTTTATCCTTTATCTAGTTGTCGAGACAATTGAAAAAGGGTATTTCCTTGTTCCAAAATACTTTATCTTTGCCTGGAATCATTGGGTTTAGACATTACTTCGGTGAATTTTAATCATTTCAAAATGACAGCAACATGTCCCTTTTTATGATTTCTTTCTATCAAAAAATCATACGAACGGTCGATTCCCGCACGATACACTTTTGATCAAAAGAGTTTCACTAATTCCAACAAATTTTCCTTTTTTTATTTGAAACTTGCTCGAATTGGATCCTTTCGTTTTCTACTAGATCGAAAATATACTTACGAAGTTGTTCCAACTTATTAATTGGCACTAACCTTAGATCTTTGCCCCTGAGAAATGAATCAATACTTTCTACTCGAGCTACATCATATACTGTTGACATTAAACCCCAACAAAAAGCAGGGGTTCTAATGGAACAGAACAAAGGATGTCGAGCCAAGAGCACCTTCATTTCTAGAGAATAGAAAATGGTGGTTGTAAGAATCCACAACTGATCATGTCTGTCAAGTCGCACGTTGCTTTTTACCACATCGTTTCAAACGAAGTTTTACCATAACATTTCTCTAGTTTGGAACTGATATGTAATTGATTCAATTATGGAATCATGAATAGTCATTTGTTCGATCGTTTCATAGAAATCTAGATTTTTTCTTCTTTTATATGAATTGGTGCTTTCTAAAGTAAAGAAATCTTATCAAGAATTCAATTTCAATGCATTTTTTATTTTATTCAATAATGCAATATTTTTATTTTCTTTATTAATTTATACATAATTTCTAACTATTACGAATAAAAAGTTCTTTTTATTAAATCTACATTCCATCTTCAAGTAACCTAATAGGATATATTCAACAATCTCAGACTTCTTCGAGTATCAAATAGTCAGAAGAAATGATTCAAATAGTTATTTAATTGAAAAACCCTACCTCATACCGATATCACTAAAGTTTTACTAAGGATCGCATTTGATCATCATCATAAATAAATCCATGATTCAAAAAATATAGATTGAAACAATCGAATTTCTTTTTTTCATAGAGTGAGAGTGGATAAAAAGGGTTGATGGAAAAGAAGATTTAGGCTCTTTTCTTTCATTTCAGACTGAAAACGAAAATAAAAAATCGAAAGAAAAAAAATTTACTCTATCTATCAGATAGACTGAACAATTGTCATTGGACTTAATTAGGAATATTCTCTTTTGAATATTTCAAATTAACGAATCACAAATCTTTTTCAAAAAACCTTATCAACGAAATAGAACGATAATAAAATAAGAAATTCAGCATTTCCTCATTTTTCGTGTAGTTTCTTTCCCTGGAGGTTCAATAATTTTTATTTAAAGCAAGGGGAATAGAATAGTGTGTATGAATCCACCGGTCTCTATTATTAGATCAATTTCGAATTATTTATTCGAGCCAAATGAAATACGAGATGAAATATTTAAAAATGAGGTTCAAAGAAAATACATGTGTTACATATGTAACACATCAAGTTACATATGTAACTTGATGATTTGTTAATCAGATTTCTACAGACACTGCTATTGAAATTGATATCTTACATTGTCGATTAACTCTTATTAGCATATGGATATAGTTCGAAATAACTAACTCAAATAGAAATGTTCTAAGGGAATGGATATACCATGAAAGGTACATTCAATCCCTTATTTTACCTTTTTTTACTTTATTTCAAATTCTTGTGATCTATGTTCCTACCTTACCTAGATCATAACTCGATATAGCTGCATCTGTATGTATTTGAACTTAATTTGAGAAAAAGATATGATTCAGAGAAAAATAGAATGATTAAAAATCAGAAACAAGAATCACATCCTATCCATTAACTATTCTACTTTTAAAGATAAAGAGAAATTAGTTCAAAAAGACAATCTTTCATTTCATTAGTCTGATAATGTCTATTTATATAGAAATAATAGGTATTTCCTGGGACGGAAGGATTCGAACCTCCGAATACCGGGACCAAAACCCGTTGCCTTACCACTTGGCCACGCCCCATTTCGATTTCTATTCGATACTACTAAAGACTAGTATCGGTATTGGTTATTCGTCAATTCCAGTCCAAATATCTATGAACTCTATTGTTCCTGGGATTTTGACACGTCTAGATATAGAATTATCTATAGAATAAAACTGAATTTATTGATCATTACATATAATTCAATTAAGATATTGTATGAAAGGATGATTTCTTCAATTCGCAAACGAAAATAGAAAAATTTTTGATTGGGCGAGTTCAAGTTCAAAAAAAAAGGATTTTTTTTTGATCTACCTTACTTTCGTCATTTTTACCGTATATCAATTATCAATAATAATATATTATTATATTAAATCAATCAAAATACAATTATCTCCAAGTCAAAAAAAAAAAATGTTTGTTATGCTTAATATCTTTAGTTTGATCTGTCTTAATTCCGCCCTTTATTCGAGTAGTTTTTTCTTAGCCAAATTGCCTGAGGCCTACGCTTTTTTGAGCCCAATCGTAGATTTTATGCCAGTAATACCCGTTCTCTTTTTTCTCTTAGCCTTTGTTTGGCAAGCTGCTGTAAGTTTTCGATGAAATTTGTAATACTGTCCTAGACATGATTTATTGGTGAAAAAAATTCTAACAATGGATAAGATCAGATAAATCTTACAGTATAGTATTAACTCTCGATTTAACTAATTCTTAGATAGCTTAGAGAAATCTGAATCACCCCACCCCATTTCCTCATTCTGATTCCTTTTCATTTATTGAATAATCCTATTAAAGGCCCCGCGGGGGTAGGGAAGACATTTTTTGGAATGAAAGAGGTGACTCTTATTCCAAATGAATTTCTGAAAATTCTTTTTGATTTCTAGAAACCCTTTCATTTATTGGTGTCAAAATAGGATATGTGGTATAAAAATGGAGAATCTATTCTCTTTTTTCAAAAAAAATGATCTTGGAGATTGTGTAATGCTTACTCTCAAACTCTTTGTTTACACAGTAGTGATATTTTTTGTTTCTCTGTTCATCTTCGGATTCCTATCTAATGATCCAGGACGTAATCCTGGGCGTGAAGAATAAAAAAAGAGGCCTTTCCTTTTACTTGCTTCAATTTTCAATGTTCTTAGGATTTTATCTATTGCACATCTTTAATTAAATAAAAAATAAAAAAAAAAAAGGGGGGGTTCGAAGAATTGGAATTTGAAAAATAAATAAAATACCGAGTCATCAACGGAAACGGAAAGAGAGGGATTCGAACCCTCGGTACGAAAAGCTCGTACAACGGATTAGCAATCCGACGCTTTAGTCCACTCAGCCATCTCTCCGAATTGAAAAAGGATAATTACTATGTTACATAGTTCCATTACACAAAATGGAAGGCTTGAAAAAATCCCTTCTTTATCTATTTTAGATATATTATTTTACTATTTAGATAGTATTTTACTATATTGATATATACAACTTTAATATATACAACTTTAATAAGCAATCCTATTTAGATAAAGAAAAGGCTCAAAAGAGATATTTCGAATAAAAAAAAAATACCGAAAGAGTTTTTTTATTTTCTTTTCACGGCCTGGCCTGGTCAGTACCTAGCCGGGCCTTTTTTTGTTTTTGTTCCAAATCGTAGATAAAATGATTTTGTTTTATTTGAAATATAAAATGCTTGGCTTGTTATTGAAACAACAATCAGAAGACGGACTATTTCTATATCTATGATATAGAATCAAAGTTTCATTTCTTATTTCTTTTTCTTATTATATTACTTTATTAATATTATTCTTTCTTTTTTAAGTAAATAAATAAAAAAAAAAGAAAAAAAAGAGAATTGTCGATTGTTGTGCAATGCATTTTTATGTCATGACATAAATAGTTTTATAGAGCCCTATCTGTTCTGTCCAAAATCCTCGAAAGAACTTGTTATTTAGTTTTTTTAATTACTAGTACTCTTTTCTTATCTTGATTACGTCGGATTTCCTTGTTCGACAAAAAGTTCATTTCTATACAATAATCCCATTGTAGCGGGTATAGTTTAGTGGTAAAAGTGTGATTCGTTTTATTAATCCCTTATATAGTTAAGGGGTCCCTCGGTTTGATTCCTATTCCGAGTAGAAACTTTATTTCTTAAAAGGATTTAATCCTTTACCTCGCAATGAAAGATTCG